GCTAGTGTAGCTTAAATTTAAAGCATAATACTGAAGATGTTAAGACGGGCCATAAAAAAGCCCCACAAGCACAAAGGTTTGGTCCTAGCCTTTCTAACAACTCTAGCCTAACTTACACATGCAAGTATCCGCACTCCCGTGAAAATGCCCTACAGTCCCCTGCTTGGGAACAAGGAGCTGGCATCAGGCACATCCTTTTCAAGCCCACGACGCCTTGCTTAGCCACACCCCCAAGGGAATTCAGCAGTGATAAATATTAAGCCATAAGTGAAAACTTGACTTAGTCAAGGCTAAGAGGGCCGGTAAATCTCGTGCCAGCCACCGCGGTTATACGAGTGAGCCCAAGCTGTTAGACACCGGCGTAAAGCGTGGTTAAGATGCCCCAAATACTAAAGCCGAACGCCTTCTATACTGTTATACGTTCCCCGAAGGTAAGAAGCCCAATCACGAAAGTAGCTTTAAATATATCTGAATCCACGAAAGCCAGGACACAAACTGGGATTAGATACCCCACTATGCCTGGCCGTAAACATAGACAGTCCACATACCCCACTGTCCGCCCGGGGACTACGAGCATTAGCTTAAAACCCAAAGGACTTGGCGGTGCTTTATACCCACCTAGAGGAGCCTGTTCTAGAACCGATAACCCCCGTTCAACCTCACCCTTCCTTGTTCTTCCCGCCTATATACCGCCGTCGTCAGTTTACCCTGTGAAGGCCCAATAGTAAGCAAAATCGGCACAGCCCAAAACGTCAGGTCGAGGTGTAGCGTATGGAAGGGGAAGAAATGGGCTACATTCCCTATCATAGGGCATACGGATGATTACGCTGAAACGCATATCTGAAGGAGGATTTAGCAGTAAGCAGAAAGTAGAGTGTTCTGCTGAAGCCGGCTCTGAAGCGCGTACACACCGCCCGTCACTCTCCCCAAGCTAGCACATTAAAACTAATTAAAACACCACAACTGCAAAGGGGAGGCAAGTCGTAACATGGTAAGTGTACCGGAAGGTGCACTTGGAATCAAATACAACAGAGTATAGCTAAGATAGAAAAGCATCTCCCTTACACTGAGAAGTCATCTGTGCAAATCGGATTACCCTGACGCTAAAAAGCTAGCCCTCCCCCAAAAAACAATAAACCACCATTTATAACCCCAAATAAACCAATTAACTTAAATCAACAAACCATTTTTCCTTCTTAGTATAGGCGATAGAAAAGGAACCATAGAGCAATAGAGAAAGTACCGCAAGGGAACGCTGAAAGAGAAATGAAACAACTCAGTTAAGCTTAAAAAAGCAGAGATTTCACCTTGTACCTTTTGCATCATGAATTAGCCAGCAAAATTCAAGCAAAGAGCACTTTAGTTTGCCTCCCCGAAACTAAGTGAGCTACTCCAAGATAGCCTAGTAATAGGGCAAACCCGTCTCTGTGGCAAAAGAGTGGGAAAAGCTTCGAGTAGTGGTGACAGACCTATCGAACTTAGTTATAGCTGGTTGCCTGAGAACTGGATAGAAGTTCAGCCTCCCGGCTTCTCCCCTCCTACCCATAAACCTTAAATCCTTAAGACACCCTGAAAGAAACCGAGAGAGTTAATTAAAGGGGGTACAGCCCCTTTAATGTAAGATACAACTTTTCTAGGAGGGTAAAGATCATAATTTAATAAGGGATGATGTCTTGGTGGGCCTAAAAGCAGCCATCCCAACAGAAAGCGTTAAAGCTCAGACATATAATTCTTCCCCCATATCCCGATAACATAATCTTAACCCCCTAACCTTATCAGGCCGTCCCATGCAAACATGGGAGCGACCATGCTAGTATGAGTAATAAGAGAGTATTTAGACTCTCTCCCTGCATAAGTGTAAGTCGGAGCGGACCACCCCCCGAACCTTAACGGCCCCAAACAAAGAGGGCATTGGACAACAAACCAAACAACCAGAAAATAATCCAAAAATTAACCGTTAACCCTACACTGGTATGCTCTTATGGAAAGACTAAAAGAAAGAAAAGGAACTCGGCAAACACACTCAAGCCTCGCCTGTTTACCAAAAACATCGCCTCTTGCAAAATTAATAAATAAGAGGTCCCGCCTGCCCTGTGACTATATGTTTAACGGCCGCGGTATTTTGACCGTGCGAAGGTAGCGCAATCACTTGTCTTTTAAATGAAGACCCGTATGAATGGCATAACGAGGGCTTAACTGTCTCTTCTTTCAAGTCAATGAAATTGATCTCCCCGTGCAGAAGCGGGGATGCACCCATAAGACGAGAAGACCCTGTGGAGCTTTAGACACCAAGATAGACTACTGTCAAACACCCCAAACCAATGGATTGAACCGATTAGATCCTGTCCTAATGTCTTCGGTTGGGGCGACCGCGGGGAAATGAATAACCCCCATGTGGAATGGGAACACCTCCTCCTACAACCAAGAGCCCCCGCTCTAATAAACAGAACTTCTGACCAACAAGATCCGGCAACGCCGATTAACGAACCAAGTTACCCCAGGGATAACAGCGCAATCCCCTTTTAGAGCCCATATCGACAAGGGGGTTTACGACCTCGATGTTGGATCAGGACATCCTAATGGTGCAGCCGCTATTAAGGGTTCGTTTGTTCAACGATTAAAGTCCTACGTGATCTGAGTTCAGACCGGAGTAATCCAGGTCAGTTTCTATCTATGTGATGATTTTTTCTAGTACGAAAGGACCGAAAAGAAGAGGCCCCTACCCAAAGCACGCCTCCCCCTCACCCAATGAACACAACTCAAATAGACAAAAGGACATACCTAGACCGAGCCCAAGAAAATGGCATGTCAAGGTGGCAGAGCCCGGCTCATTGCAAAAGATTTAAGCTCTTTACACAAAGGTTCAAATCCTTTCCTTTACTCATGTCCCTTACATTAGACACACTAATAACACACATCGTCAACCCACTTGCCTTCATTGTTCCCGTTCTCCTAGCCGTTGCCTTCCTTACCCTAATTGAACGAAAAGTACTAGGTTATATACAACTACGAAAAGGCCCCAACATTGTAGGACCCTACGGCCTCTTACAGCCTATCGCCGATGGCGTAAAACTATTTATTAAAGAACCCATCCGACCCTCAACCTCCTCTCCCTTTTTATTTCTAATCACCCCAATCATGGCCCTCGCACTAGCCCTCACTCTGTGAGCACCCATTCCCATACCTTACCCAGTAATTGATCTTAACCTAGGCGTCCTATTCATCCTTGCCCTCTCAAGCCTTGCAGTCTATGCAATTTTAGGCTCGGGCTGAGCGTCCAATTCAAAATATGCACTTATCGGCGCTTTACGAGCTGTAGCCCAAACCATCTCTTATGAGGTAAGCCTAGGCCTAATTCTTCTAAATGCAATTATTTTTACTGGAGGCTTCACTCTGCAAACCTTTAGCACCGCCCAAGAAAGCATTTGACTTATCTTCCCAGCCTGACCCTTAGCAGCCATATGATACATCTCAACACTAGCAGAAACCAACCGAGCCCCATTTGACTTAACAGAAGGTGAGTCAGAACTAGTCTCAGGCTTTAACGTAGAATATGCCGGGGGACCCTTTGCCCTATTTTTCCTGGCAGAATACTCTAATATCCTCCTCATAAACACCCTCTCAGCCACTCTTTTCTTAGGCGCTACCTGCTTTCCCTCCCTACCTATATTTACTACAGCTAACCTCATAATTAAAGCAACCTTTCTCTCTATCGTATTTTTATGGGTCCGAGCCTCCTACCCCCGATTCCGATACGACCAACTCATGCACCTCATCTGAAAAAACTTCCTCCCCCTCACCCTAGCCCTAGTAATCTGACATCTCTCAGTCCCTATTTCATTCGCAGGACTGCCTCCCCAGGCATAAAACGGGAGTTGTGCCTGAAGCAAAGGGCCACTTTGATAGAGTGAATCATGAAGGTTAAACTCCTTCCAACTCCTTAGAAAGAAGGGATTTGAACCCTACCTGGAGAGATCAAAACTCTCAGTGCTTCCACTACACCACTTCCTAGCAAAATCAGCTAAATCTAAGCTTTCGGGCCCATACCCCGAACATGTCGGTTAAAATCCCTCTTCTGCTAATGACCGCCACCACGCTCACAATTTTATTACTTGCACTCGGCATTGGGACTTCCCTCACATTTGTAAGCTCCCACTGACTCCTGGCCTGAATAGGCTTAGAAATCAGCACCCTTGCTATCCTACCCTTAATAGCCCAACAACACCACCCCCGAGCAGTTGAAGCTGCCACTAAATACTTCCTCATTCAAGCGACAGCGGCCGCAGTCCTCCTCTTCGCAAGCACCACCAACGCCTGAATCTCAGGACACTGAGACATCCAACAAACAAGCCATCCCCTACCCCTTACTATAATCACCCTCGCTTTAGCCCTAAAAATTGGCCTTGCCCCCCTTCATTCCTGACAACCTGAAGTCCTTCAAGGCCTTGAACTAAACACAGGAGTCATTATAGCCACCTGGCAAAAACTCGCCCCATTCGCTATCCTCTCCCAAATTCAATCCCCCGTCCCATTTCTTCTAACTACCTTAGGCATCGCCTCAATTTTCATTGGTGGCTGGGGAGGTCTTAATCAAACTCAACTGCGAAAAGTACTTGGCTATTCCTCAATTGCCCACCTAGGCTGAATGATCTTAGTACTCCAATACTCCCGCCCTCTTGCTCTCCTAGCTCTCCTCCTCTACATTGTAGTAACTTACGCCACATTCACTCTTTTCATATTAAAAAAAGCAACCTGCGTAAAAACACTCTTTGCCCTCGGAGTGAAAAATCCCATCCTCACAACCCTCCTACCCTTCCTCCTTATGTCCTTAGCTAGCCTACCGCCCCTAACTGGTTTCTTAGCAAAACTACTGATCCTAAAAGAATTAGCTAAACAAGGCCTTGCCCTAACAGCCACAATAGCCATCCTAGGCACCCTACTTAGCGCATTCTTCTACATCCGACTCTCCGTCGCTACAACCCTCACTCTAGCCCCGAACATTTCAACTGGAACCGCCCCCTGACGACTCACCTCTTCACGGTTTACCTTACCCCTCTCCATCTCCTCTATACTAGCAATTGCCCTCTTACCTCTCACCCCTGCTCTCATCGCCCTACTCACCTACTAAACCCACCTATACAGTGACTTAGGTTAACCAGACCAAGAGCCTTCAAAGCCCTAAGCGGAAGTGAAAATCCTCCAGTTACTGTAAGACTTGCGGGACACTACCCCACATCTCCTGCATGCAAAACAGACACTTTAATTAAGCTAAAGCCTTACTAGACAGGCAGGCCTCGATCCTGCAAAATCTTAGTTAACAGCTAAGCGCCCAAACCAGCGAGCATCAGTCTAACTTTTCCCCGCCTAGTCGTAAGACCTAAAATAGGCGGGGAAAAGCCCCGGCAAACGATTAATTTGCTTCTTCAGATTTGCAATCTGATATGTAATACACCTCAGGGCTTGGTAAGAAGAGGACTCAAACCTCTCTTCATGGGGCTACAATCCACCGCTTAAAACTCAGCCATCTTACCTGTGGCAACCACACGCTGACTTTTCTCCACCAACCATAAAGACATCGGCACCCTCTACTTACTATTCGGTGCTTGAGCCGGAATAGTAGGCACTGCTCTAAGCCTACTAATTCGAGCCGAACTAAACCAACCAGGCAGTCTTCTCGGGGACGACCAGATCTACAATGTTATCGTTACAGCGCACGCATTTGTAATAATCTTTTTTATAGTTATACCTGCTATAATTGGAGGCTTCGGGAACTGACTAGTCCCACTAATAATTGGAGCCCCGGACATGGCATTCCCTCGAATAAATAATATGAGCTTTTGACTTCTGCCTCCTTCCCTTCTTCTCCTCCTTGCTTCCGCTGGAGTAGAAGCCGGGGCTGGAACCGGATGAACAGTCTACCCACCCCTAGCCGGCAATCTAGCTCATGCAGGAGCATCTGTAGACTTAACCATCTTCTCACTTCATCTAGCTGGGATCTCTTCAATCCTTGGAGCCATTAATTTTATTACAACCATTATCAACATGAAACCCCCCGCCATTTCACAATATCAAACTCCACTATTTGTGTGAGCCGTCCTAATTACTGCAGTTCTACTCCTCCTCTCTCTCCCCGTTCTTGCTGCCGGCATCACAATGCTTCTCACAGACCGGAACCTGAACACCACCTTTTTCGACCCTGCAGGAGGAGGAGACCCAATCCTTTACCAACATTTATTCTGATTCTTTGGGCACCCGGAAGTGTATATTCTCATCCTCCCCGGCTTTGGAATGATCTCCCATATCGTTGCTTACTATAGCGGTAAAAAAGAACCTTTCGGCTACATGGGAATGGTATGAGCCATAATAGCAATCGGCCTTCTAGGATTCATTGTATGAGCCCACCACATGTTTACAGTTGGGATAGACGTAGACACACGTGCCTATTTCACATCCGCTACGATAATTATTGCAATTCCCACCGGCGTTAAAGTCTTTAGCTGATTAGCAACCCTTCACGGGGCTGATATTAAATGAGAAGCCCCACTTCTCTGAGCTCTGGGCTTCATCTTCCTTTTTACAGTAGGGGGACTTACAGGCATTATTCTAGCTAATTCCTCCCTAGATATTGTCCTTCACGACACATACTATGTAGTGGCCCATTTCCACTATGTCTTATCGATAGGAGCCGTGTTCGCCATTATCGCCGGCTTTGTACACTGATTCCCTTTATTTACTGGCTACACGCTCCATGAAACCTGAACAAAAGTACACTTTGGGGTAATATTTGCAGGAGTAAACTTAACCTTCTTCCCCCAACATTTTCTTGGGCTAGCCGGAATGCCTCGACGGTACTCAGACTACCCAGATGCCTACACACTATGAAATTCAGTATCCTCTATAGGCTCTTTAGTATCCCTATTAGCAGTATCCCTGTTTATATACATTATTTGAGAGGCATTTGCCGCTAAACGAGAAGTTTTAACAGTAGAACACACTACAACCAATGTAGAATGACTCCATGGCTGCCCTCCTCCCTACCACACATTCGAAGAGCCTGCGTTTGTTCAAGTCCAATCTAACTAACCGAGAAAGGGAGGAATTGAACCCCCGTAGGCTGGTTTCAAGCCAACCGCGTAACCACTCTGCCACTTTCTTTGATGAGACTTTAGTAAAATAGCCATTATACTGCTTTGTCAAGGCAGAGTCGTGAGTTAAAACCCCACATGTCTTAAACAATAATGGCACAACCCCAACAACTAGGATTTCAAGATGCAACCTCGCCTCTTATAGAAGAGCTTCTTCATTTCCACGACCATGCTTTAATAATTGTATTCCTAATCAGCGCATTTGTGCTTTATATTATTGTAGCCATGGTAACCACCAAAATTTATGATAAATATATTTTAGATTCCCAAGAAATTGAAATTATTTGGACTGTACTTCCAGCAATTATCCTAATTATAATTGCCCTCCCCTCTCTCCGTATTCTCTATATTATAGATGAAGTCAACAACCCACACCTTACAGTCAAAGCCATAGGCCATCAATGATACTGAAGCTACGAGTACACCGATTATGAAGAACTTGGATTTGACTCATACATGATTCCAACGCAAGATCTAGCACCTGGTCAATTCCGACTCTTAGAAACCGATCACCGAATAGTAGTCCCAGTTGAATCCCCCATCCGAGTCTTAGTCTCCGCTGAGGACGTACTCCACTCCTGAGCAGTCCCTACATTAGGAGTAAAGATAGACGCAGTCCCCGGTCGTTTGAACCAAACAGCCTTCATCTCTTCCCGCCCAGGAGTCTTCTACGGGCAATGCTCTGAAATCTGCGGAGCAAACCACAGCTTTATACCCATTGTAGTTGAAGCCGTCCTCTTAGAACACTTCGAAAACTGACTATCTTCCGTCCTTCAAGACTTATCACTGAGAAGCTAAAACGGGATTAAGCACTAGCCTTTTAAGCTAGAATCTGGTGACCCCCAATCACCCTTAGTGGTATGCCTCAACTCAACCCCAGCCCGTGATTTGCCATTATAGTATTCACTTGATTCATTTTTCTATATGTCCTGCCTGCCAAAATTCTAGCACACACCTATATAACCGAGCAGACCGGCCTAATTCTTGACCTCCCCGAACCAGAAGCCTGACTTTGACCATGACTTTAAGCCTCTTCGACCAATTTATAAGCCCCTGCTTTATAGGTATCCCCCTATTAGCCATTTCTCTTGTCCTCCCTTGAATTCTTCTTCCAACACCCACCCTCCGCTGACTAAATAACCGGCTTCTAACCGTTCAAAACTGGTTTATTGGACGATTTACCCACCAAACTTTCTTACCCTTAAATGTAGGAGGACATAAATGAGCCCTCCTCCTGGCTTCACTTATGCTATTCCTCATTACCCTAAATATACTAGGCCTCCTCCCCTACACTTTCACCCCTACCACTCAACTCTCCCTCAATCTTGGCCTCGCAGTCCCCCTATGACTAGCCACAGTGATTATTGGTATACGAAACCAACCAACTGCTGCTTTAGGCCATCTCCTGCCAGAAGGAACTCCCACACCCCTTATCCCTGTACTTATTATTATCGAAACAATTAGCCTATTCATTCGACCTTTAGCGCTAGGGGTGCGACTTACAGCCAACCTAACGGCCGGCCACCTTCTGATTCAATTAGTTTCAATGGCCGTCTTAGTCTTATTACCCCTAATGCCCGCCGTAGCTGTCCTCACGGCAATATTATTAATTATACTAACTCTTCTAGAAATCGCCGTAGCAATAATTCAAGCCTACGTATTTGTCCTACTTCTAAGCCTGTACCTACAAGAAAACGTTTAATGGCCCATCAAGCACACGCATACCACATAGTTGACCCCAGCCCTTGGCCTTTAACAGGCGCAGTCGCCGCCTTGTTAATAACTTCAGGTCTAGCAATTTGATTCCACTACCACACTACGACACTTATACTTCTTGGAATAACCCTTCTCCTGCTCACTATATTCCAATGATGACGAGACATCGTACGAGAAGGCACATTTCAAGGACACCACACGCCCCCAGTCCAAAAAGGCCTTCGATATGGAATAATCCTCTTTATCACTTCAGAAGTTTTCTTCTTTCTAGGCTTCTTCTGAGCTTTCTACCATTCAAGCCTTGCACCCACACCTGAACTAGGAGGTTGCTGACCCCCTACAGGCATCACTACTTTAGACCCATTTGAGGTGCCCCTTCTTAACACAGCCGTCCTCCTCGCCTCAGGCGTGACAGTCACCTGAGCCCACCACAGTATTATAGAAGGGCTACGGAAACAAGCTATCCAGTCCCTACTTCTGACAATTCTTCTAGGATTTTACTTCACCTTCCTACAAGCGATAGAATACTACGAAGCACCCTTCACAATTGCAGATGGTGTGTATGGCTCCACATTTTTCGTAGCAACAGGCTTCCACGGGCTCCACGTCATTATTGGCTCCACCTTCCTAGCTGTATGCCTTCTGCGCCAAATTCAATACCACTTTACATCTGAACATCACTTTGGATTCGAAGCAGCTGCCTGATATTGACACTTCGTAGACGTAGTCTGACTATTCTTATATATCTCCATCTATTGATGAGGCTCATAATCTTTCTAGTACTAACGTTAGTATAAGCGGCTTCCAACCACATGGTCTTGGTTAAACTCCAAGGAAAGATAATGAATTTAATAATAACAATCATTTTTATTACCACCGCACTCTCCATTATCTTAGCCACTGTCTCCTTTTGACTCCCCCAAATTACCCCTGACCACGAAAAATTATCCCCCTATGAATGCGGATTTGACCCGCTAGGTTCTGCCCGCCTGCCATTCTCCATCCGATTTTTTCTCGTTGCTATTCTCTTTCTCCTCTTCGACCTAGAAATTGCCCTTCTCCTCCCACTCCCCTGAGGAGACCAACTCTCATCTCCCTTACTTACGTTCCTTTGAGCCTCTGCCGTCTTAGCCCTCTTAACCTTAGGATTAGCCTATGAATGACTCCAAGGCGGACTTGAATGGGCCGAATAGGCAGTTAGTTTAATTAAAACATTTGATTTCGGCTCATAAACTATTGGTTAGAATCCATAACTCCCTTATGACCCCCACTCACTTCGCTTTCTCATCAGCATTTATACTAGGACTTTCAGGCTTAGCTTTCCACCGAACACACCTCCTCTCTGCCCTCCTGTGCTTAGAGGGGATAATATTGTCCCTATTTATTGCAATATCCTTATGAACGCTTCAACTAGGAGCCGTTACCCTCGCCCTATCTCCTATGCTTCTACTGGCATTCTCAGCTTGTGAGGCAAGTGCAGGTCTTGCCTTACTAGTAGCAACTGCCCGCACCCATGGCACCGACCGCTTACAGAACTTAAACCTCCTACAATGTTAAAAATCCTCATCCCCACCTTAATGCTCATTCCAACAATCTGAATCTCCCCTACTAAATGACTTTGGCCCACAACCCTTCTTCATAGCCTAACAATTGCACTAATTAGCTTTTCCTGGCTAACAAACTTTTCAGAAACAGGATGATACTGCCTCAACCCTTACTTAGCAACCGATCCCCTATCTACCCCTTTATTAGTCCTTACCTGCTGATTGCTCCCCCTCATAATTCTTGCTAGCCAAAACCACCTCGCCCCCGAACCCATCAGCCGCCAACGAGTATATATTACGCTTCTAACAACTCTACAAATCTTTTTAATCATAGCATTTGGCGCCACTGAAATCATCATATTCTATGTTATGTTTGAAGCTACCCTACTTCCAACTCTGGTTCTCATTACCCGATGAGGTAATCAAACAGAGCGTCTAAGTGCAGGGTTCTACTTTTTATTTTATACCCTAGCGGCATCACTACCACTCCTTATCGCCCTTCTTCTTCTTCAAAATTATACAGGAACCTTATCCATTCTCACACTTCAATATACTAGCCCCCTTCAACTTACAACCTACGCAGACAAAATTTGATGAATGAGCTGCCTATTAGCCTTCTTAGTCAAAATACCGCTTTACGGGGTCCACCTCTGACTGCCCAAAGCACACGTCGAAGCCCCAGTTGCAGGCTCTATAGTGCTTGCCGCCGTACTCCTTAAATTAGGAGGATACGGTATAATACGAATACTTGCTATCCTCGAACCCCTTACTAAAGAACTAAGCTATCCATTTATTATTCTCGCACTATGAGGTGTCATTATAACAGGCTCAATCTGTTTACGCCAAACAGACCTTAAATCCCTCATTGCCTACTCATCAGTGAGTCACATGGGTTTAGTAATTGGAGGCATCCTCATTCAAACGCCCTGAGGCTTCACAGGAGCTCTCATTCTTATGATTGCACATGGCCTAACCTCCTCTGCCCTCTTCTGCCTGGCAAATACCAACTACGAACGCACACATAGCCGAACTATGATCCTAGCCCGAGGTCTGCAAATAGCCCTCCCACTAATAACATCATGATGATTCATTGCCAGCCTAGCCAATCTAGCCCTACCCCCTTTGCCCAACCTCATGGGGGAATTAATAATCTTTACATCACTATTTAACTGATCCTGATGAACCTTTGCCTTAACAGGAGCCGGAACACTAATTACAGCAGGCTATTCACTCTATATATTCCTAATAACCCAACGAGGCCCACTCCCAACACACATCATTGCCCTTGATCCCACCCATTCACGAGAACATCTACTAATTACCCTTCACCTCATTCCGCTCCTCCTCTTAATCTTAAAACCCGAATTAATCTGAGGCTGAACCGCCTGTAGATATAGTTTAATAAAAATATTAGATTGTGATTCTAAAGACAGAAGTTAAAATCCTCTTATCCACCGAGAGAGGCTCGCTAGCAACGAAGACTGCTAATCCTCGCCACCTTGGTTGAACCCCTAGGCTCACTCGCACTGCTCCTAAAGGATAACAGCTCATCCGTTGGTCTTAGGAACCAAAAACTCTTGGTGCAAATCCAAGTAGTAGCTATGCACTCTACATCACTCGTAATAACGTCAAGCTTGCTTATCATCTTTACATTATTGACATACCCCGTCCTTACAACTTTCAACCCCCACCCCTTAAAAACTAATTGAGCCCTTGCTCAAGTCAAAACAGCAGTCAAACTAGCCTTCTTCGTCAGCCTCTTACCCCTCTCTCTATTCCTAAATGAAGGCGCAGAAGCAATTATTACTAGCTGAAACTGAACAAATACCACAACCTTTGACGTCAACATTAGCTTTAAGTTCGACCACTACTCTATTATCTTCACCCCAATCGCCCTCTACGTAACCTGATCCATCCTTGAATTTGCGTCCTGATATATGCACTCAGATCCTTTCATAAACCGATTCTTCAAGTACCTTCTCATCTTCCTCATCGCTATAATTATCCTAGTCACAGCAAATAACATATTCCAACTCTTCATTGGCTGAGAAGGAGTCGGAATTATATCTTTCCTCCTCATTGGTTGATGATATGGACGAGCAGACGCAAACACTGCCGCCCTCCAAGCAGTTCTCTACAACCGAGTTGGAGATGTCGGACTAATCTTTACCATAGCATGAATCGCTATAAACCTAAACTCCTGAGAAATGCAACAAATATTCGCAACAGCTAAAAACCTGGATCTAACCCCACCCCTCCTCGGACTCATCCTTGCCGCTACTGGAAAATCAGCTCAATTTGGCCTCCACCCATGACTTCCCTCTGCCATAGAAGGCCCTACACCAGTTTCTGCCCTACTGCATTCCAGCACTATAGTAGTGGCAGGTATTTTTCTGCTAATTCGAATAAGCCCTCTTTTAGAACACAACCAAATTGCACTAACAACCTGTCTATGTCTAGGCGCAATAACCACACTATTCACCGCCACCTGCGCACTTACCCAAAATGATATTAAAAAAATTGTTGCCTTTTCTACATCAAGCCAACTAGGCCTGATAATAGTAACAATCGGATTAAACCAACCTCAACTTGCCTTCCTCCATATTTGCACCCATGCCTTCTTTAAAGCAATACTATTCCTCTGCTCTGGGTCAATTATCCACAGCCTAAATGACGAACAAGATATCCGAAAAATAGGAGGTATGCATCACCTAACCCCCTTCACATCCTCCTGCCTTACCATTGGCAGCTTAGCTCTCACAGGCACACCTTTCCTAGCAGGCTTCTTTTCCAAAGATGCCATTATTGAAGCTTTAAATACCTCTCACTTAAACGCCTGAGCCCTTGTCCTGACCCTTTTAGCCACCTCCTTCACAGCTGTCTATAGCCTTCGAGTAATTTTCTTTGTCTCCATAGGTCACCCCCGATTCAACCCCCTTTCCCCCATCAATGAAAACAACCCGGCAGTAATTAACCCTATTAAACGACTAGCCTGAGGTAGCCTAATTGCCGGCCTCTTACTCACCTCCAACACCTTACCTATAAAAACACCTATTATAACCATACCCCCGCTGCTCAAATTAGCCGCCTTGACCGTCACAATCCTTGGACTCCTCACAGCCCTAGAACTTGCATCCCTAACAAATAAACAATTCAAACCAACCCCAAAACTTGCTTACCACCACTTCTCTAACATGCTAGGATTTTTCCCCACGATCGTTCACCGCCTATCACCTAAAATAAACCTAATCCTAGGACAATCAATCGCCACCCAAATAATTGACTTAACCTGGCTAGAAAAAACAGGCCCTAAAGCTGTAATCTCCCTAAACACACCCCTAATCTCAACAGTGAGTAACATCCAGCGAGGCGTAATTAAAACCTACCTTATTATGTTCCTCCTAACCCTAGCCCTCGCAACCCTTGCACTTATCTTCTAAACAGCCCGAAGAGTCCCCCGACTTGAACCCCGAGTCAGCTCCAACACTACAATTAAAGTAAGAAGAAGCACTCACGCCCCAATAAATAATAACACCCCTCCTGACGAGTACATTAATGCAACACCCTCAGTATCCGCTCGAACTACAGAAAACTCGCTAAACTCTTCCACCGTGTATGCAAAAGACCCGCACCACGCATCCAGTATTGACCCCCCTACTACACTAATACCGATCGCATAAATTAGCACATACATTGCAACAGACCAGTTTACTCAACTCTCAGGATAAGGCTCAGCAACAAGCGCTGCCGAATATACAAATACAACCACCATCCCGCCCAAATAAATTAAAAATAGAATTAAACATAAAAAAGAACCCCCATGTCCAGCCAAAATTCCACACCCAAAACCTGACACCACAACCAACCCATAAGCAGCAAAATAGGGTGAAGGGTTAGAAGCCACCCCAATTAAACCAACTACCAAACCCACTAAAAACAAAGCCAACATGTAAGTCATAAATTCATGCCAGGAGTCTAACCTGAACTAATGGCTTGAAAAACCACCGTTATTATTTAACTACAAGAACCTAATGGCAAGCCTCCGCAAATCCCACCCCTTACTAAAAATCGCCAACGATGCACTCGTTGACCTTCCTGCCCCCTCCAACATTTCCGTCTGATGAAACTTCGGCTCCCTACTCGGTCTTTGCCTAATCGCCCAAATTATTACAGGACTATTCCTTGCCATACACTACACCTCGGATATTGCAACGGCCTTTTCATCCGTCACCCATATTTGCCGAGATGTAAACTACGGCTGACTAATCCGAAATATACATGCCAACGGCGCATCCTTTTTCTTTATCTGTATTTATCTTCACATTGGCCGAGGGTTATATTATGGCTCTTTCCTTTACAAAGAAACATGAAATATTGGAGTCATCCTACTATTACTAGTAATAATAACCGCTTTCGTTGGCTACGTCCTGCCCTGAGGCCAAATGTCCTTCTGAGGCGCCACCGTCATCACTAATCTCCTATCCGCAATCCCCTATGTTGGCAATATTTTAGTCCAATGAATCTGAGGAGGTTTCTCAGTAGATAACGCAACCCTTACTCGTTTCTTTGCATTCCACTTCCTCTTCCCCTTTGCCGTCCTAGCCGCAACCCTAGTCCATCTGCTCTTCCTCCATGAAACCGGCTCAAACAACCCGCTCGGCTTAACCTCCAACACAGACAAAATTCCCTTCCACCCCTATTTCTCATATAAAGACCTCTTAGGGTTTGCAGCCCTTCTGCTCGCGCTCATCACCCTAGCATTATTTTCCCCCAACCTGCTAGGAGACCCAGACAATTTTACCCCCGCCAACCCCCTCGTAACACCCCCACACATCAAACCCGAATGGTACTTCCTATTTGCATACGCAATTCTCCGTTCGATTCCAAACAAACTAGGAGGCGTCTTGGCTTTACTAGCATCCATCCTCATCCTCATAACAATCCCCCTGATCCACACCTCAAAACAACGAAGCCTGACATTTCGTCCTATAACTCAGTTCCTATTCTGAGCATTAACCGCTAACGTAGCCATCCTTACCTGAATTGGTGGAATACCAGTCGAAAGCCCCTACATTACTATTGGCCAAATTGCTTCCCTCCTTTATTTCTCCTTATTCCTCATCCTTATCCCAACAGCAGGATGGCTAGAAAACAAAACCCTAGAGTAACCCTGCATTAGTAGCTCAGCTTCAGAGCGCCGGTCTTGTAAATCGGACGTCGGAGGTTAGAGTCCCCCCTTCTGCTCAAAGAAAAAGGACTTTAAACCTCTACCGCTAACTCCCAAAGCTAGAATTCTTAATTAAACTATTCCTTGATAAGTATTACCATATTATAAACTCACGGATATAATAATGCAAATTGCATTCACCACTCCACATAAACAATAGTGATAAAGCTATTAATCGGTACTCTTATAAATTTAATTAGTATGTACGATATACTAATAATGTTTTTTAAACAAGGACATGATCATTTGTGAAAACAATTGATTATTTTCTGTAAATTTACAAGCTATGGTGATTAAACATATTATTCTTTGACTTAAAACAAGAATTTGGCATGTTCTGATAAATCTGAGATTAAATGACCAATGAGATCGAGGACAATAGTAAGCAAATTCTTGAATATAAGACATCTGGTTTACATTTCAGGTCCATAACTGAAGTACAATTGCATAGATTTATTTCTAGTGCCTGGTATTCTCTTTTAAGTTTAGTGGTGTCATACATAATCGGGACAATCAACATGCCGAGCATTCTTTCTAAAGGGTAAGGGTTTAATATTTTTTTTGGCTATTTCATTCCACATCTCAAGTGGCAGCAAATACAATGCATGGAAATGGAACATTCTTTATTTTATATCATTTTTATGCTAATACATGATGGCCATACGGCAACAATAAAAATGTAATGTTTTATGAGATATTCATTATAAAAAGTTACAGTAAATTACGTCAGGGACATAACATCAGTATAATCTCACATAATATTATCTAATATCCCCCCCCCCCCCCCCGTAAAGGTAGCCCCATTACGCCAGAATTAGCCACTTTACAGACACCTTCCTAGTATTCTAAATCTAATAAAAGCACAATTCCAATATTATAGTATCCATGACATTATTGCACG